GACCAATTTAAGGTGAAAAAGGGGGTTGCTCCTTCGGCAAAACTAGGATAAAGTTGAGCCAAAAGGTCCCGATTCAAGATAAATTCATGAGGAAGTGGTATCTCTTTAGGATCAACCCCGGCGTCAAGAAATTGGTTAATTGGTAAAGATACATGGATTTGGTGTCCCGCCCAAGAAAGAGACCCAAGTCCTAATAATCCCGCTAAGTGGTGATTCAACATGGATTCTACATCTTGGAACCAGGCCAATTTGGGAGCGGCTTTGTGATAATGGAACCAACCAGCAAAAAGCATTAACGCTGCAAAAATCAATGCACCAATTGCAGTACAATAGAGTTGTAATTCACTAGTTATTCCAGATGCTCGCCAAATCTGAAAAAACCCAGAGGTTATTTGAATTCCTCGGAAACCCCCGCCTACATCACCATTCAATATTTCTTGCCCTACTATAGGCCAAACTACCTGAGCACTGGGTCCAATGTGAGTAGGATCACTTAGCCATGCTTCATAATTGGAAAAACGGGCACCATGAAAGTACATGCCACTCAACCAAAGAAAGATAATGGAGAGTTGCCCGAAATGAGCACTAAAGACTTTTCGAGAGATCTCCTCCAAATCACCGGTATGACTGTCGAAATCGTGAGCATCAGCATGTAGGTTCCAGATCCAAGTGGTAGTATCAGGGCCCTTAGCTAGTGTTCTTGAGAAATGGCCGGGTCTGGCCCATTCCTCAAAAGATGTTTTTACAGGATCCCTATCCACAACAATTTTTACTTCTGGTTCCGGCGAACGAATAATCATTAAGTCCTCCTCTTTCCGGACAAGACATACAAAGAGACCCGCCAACTGTCTTTTTAGTGAATCTTTGAAAGATAGATTTTGAAAGATAGATATTATGATTAGTTCTTTTCTTTACTATCTACCTTCCTTCTATTTTTTTTTAGTTATTCACTGGAGCAATTATATATTGAAGTCAATCCGAGGCAAGTGTTCGGATCTATTATGACATAAAGATTAGGTGCCTAACGGACATTGTTTATCTTGAAAAACAAATATTTCCCGACGTAAGAAAAAAAATATTTTTGAAATTTAAGAAACTAGTGTATTTTTTTTGAGGATATAAGCTCCTATATAAATCTACTTTCCTTGAGCATAATATAGGTTTTTTATTCTAAATTCCAAGATAACTCATTAGAGTTATTAATAAGACAGTCCTGATATACTAGCAATATTTAGATTGCCACTCTTTTTATTCACTTTATTACTTCTATTCTGGACCCTACCCTTATGGTTTATCCTTATTAAATATCAGATAAAATAGAAGGTATAAGAAAGGGATATAATGAAATTCTTGATTCGAGGATCTTACGACCTAATTTATTTGTTTGATTAATGGATCAACAACCAAACCACCCATTTTATGAAAAAGAAGGAGCGTGGTCTTATTCAAATTCAAAGCGCTTCGTAATCTTCAACCAGTTCTGTGCTTCAATATAATTTCCCGGAGTAAGCGCTATAGCTTGTTTCCAATACTCAGCAGCTTGATCAAACCAAGCTTCCGCAATTTCCGAATCACCCTGTAGAATGGCCTGTTCTCCTCGGTCGGAATAGGCGGTTCCTTCCCTTAGAACCGTACTTGAGAGTTTCCTACCTCATACGGCTCATAAATTGCTATCTTAATTTCCCCTATATTAAACTGAATTTTATTTCTCAAAAATTGATCCCATTTGTTTTTGGGTTAAGGAGAAGAAGTTAATTACCTAAGTTTCAAACCCTAATTTTTATTAATAATCAGTTTGATCTTTTTTCCCACCTTCAGAAGGATGAAGCATAGATAGATCTAGATACTTCGTTCGAATTTTCTGAAAGGTAACTATCCCGGTTTCATTTCATATATGAAATCTCTATAGAATCCTTGAAAAAGACTTTTTTCCATACCATAATAAAGAAAAAAGAACTTACTATCTTTGGGATCTGATACTACACCGCTGCTTAATCCCTTAGTGGATCGGCTCTATTACATAAGCGGATTCCTAAATTTTGCCCCATATCATGGGATAAGTAAGCAGTTTTTTTTAGTTGTATCGACCCAGTCGCTCACTAATTGATCTTTACGGTGCTTTCTCTATCAATTTGAGAACTTTATCCATAGAGTAGTAGTATAGGCCATACTTTCTTCCTTTTTTGATTCTCGTGAAGTGTCCTTCCTTCCTACAGCTGATAGGGAAAAATCGTTGTTTTTACGATCCCTATGTAGAAAGCCTTTTTTTTCTAGTATTTACTAGAAAATTTGATCCTCTCTTTTTTCTTTCTATAGTGGAGATAGTCGCACGTAATGACAGATCACGGCCATATTATTAAAAGCTTGCGGTAAGAAGGGGTTTCGTTCTAGTGCCCTGAAATAATATTCCAAAGCCTTTGTATGCTCTCCATTGCTTGTGTGTATAAGGCCTATGTTATAGAGTATATAACTTCGATCATAGGGATCGATTTCTAGTCGCGTAGCTTCATAATAATTTTGCAAAGCTTCCGCATAATTTCCTTCGGATTGAGCCAACATCCGTTACGGTCGTTCATTCTATTCAAAAAATCTCCGTTCCAAAACCGTACATGAGGTTTTCATCTCATACGGCTCCTCCCTTCTGTACATAGTACTAAGCGAAATAATCTATAGAATCAAAATAGAATTAGTCCCGTCTCATTATGAATCAAAAGGGGCTGGTATTTTTCCAAGAAATCTCTAGCCAACCTTCCCGCAAGAAGTTTTTCTTAACACCAATGAATTCTATTAATGCTAGAAGAAAACGATAGCTCCAAGAATTTCTTTGTTCTCAACGCCCCCTATTTAGAGGAATTAGCCACTTCAACGATCTTTGATGGTTATAAGGGTATCCAAAGTACAAACCTGATGGTTGTTTGTTATCCCAACCATTCTTTCCAGCCCCGATACCGATCAGGAAAGGGCTAATTTATAACAAAGTTTTTCTCTTGTTGATTCCTTTCCTATTTCTAGGTGTAGTGCTTTTATCCCCTATGCTACCTACTGGTACTAATAGAGTAGGATTGGCCTGGCCTGTAATCCATAACCTATACTGTAGGTGTAACCTTTCGCTCAATACTCAAATACATAATTGAAGCATCTGAGGCCGCATCAATCGAGGATACACGACAGAAGGAATTGTTAGTTCACCTCACCTTCCCGAAGCGTGGGTTTGCTTTACTAATACTGTTCTCTCTATGCGAACCCCCTCTATTTCTCGGAAGACTGAGGTGTAGGTAGGGCTAAAAAAAAAACAAAAAAAAAGAGTCAAATCGCACCATCTCTATAATAAGTAAATGCCTTTTTTTCTCCTGAGGTTGTCGGAATTATTCGCAATAAAATATTGGCTACAATTGAGGAGGTCTTATCAATGAAATTTCCATTTGCGCGGGATCTAGGCATAATTCCCAACCCATTCCATATAGAATTGTTTTCATTCGTTCACAAAATAACATAAAAACAAACACATTTGATTCTTATAAATAGATCGATCCATATGCTCTAAATCCATATGCTTTAAATGGATAAGAGAGATATGAATTTTCCGCTCAGCTCAAATTGTAATTGTATCCTTTTCCTTCTGCTTGGACAAGAAGAGATATTAAATATTTGACTAAGACTAGATTTCATTCCACTTTCCTATTTCTCAAACAACAACTTCTCTCATCAGCTATTTCGTGTTTTCAAAGTCATTAATTGTCTCATACCCTATTTTGATTTCGATAGTATGGTGTAGCGTACCTTATACAAACAGAATTCTAAGGTTTCTTTATTTTATTATGCAATAAGAAGAATTTTTCCATCCAATAGAACTATGGAACCCCCGAGCAGTTGCGGTTGTACCTGTACTGCAGGAATAAAAAAACTCGCTATTCACTCAGTTTATTTTCCATAATAAGATTATGTAGGAGAGATGGCCGAGCGGTTGAAGGCGTAGCATTGGAACTGCTATGTAGACTTTTGTTTACCGAGGGTTCGAATCCCTCTCTTTCCGTTTTTCTTAATTCATCAACGTTAAGGATCACAATCTATCAAATCAAATAACAATTTATTCCAGCAATAATATCTTATTTAATAGAAATTCTCTATAGCAAATTACTGTGGGATGTAAAATACACATAGAGGAAAAAAAAAGATCCTAGGGTTAATCCATTTTTGCTAGTTGAGTGGAAAATACGAATTAGTGTTCTTAGGTCGATTTAGTTCGGGGAAAGGGTAAGGGGAATAAAATTCTATGAACCTTTCCTTTTTTCGTTAAGTTCAAGTCTGACGAGAGTAATATTCTACAACTAACAACTCATTTATTTTTAGACCGACCCACTTCCTATCTAGGATTTTATTTACTAGTCCTTTATATTCTAATGTGTCAATAGTCAAATGCTTTGGCAATTTCCCAGGGTCGGATGAAGCAATAAAATTTTGAACCAGACCTTTTGATCTTTGGTTATCTTTCGTAGTAATAATATCTCGGGGTTTGCAACGAAAACTTGGTATATTGACTATACGACCATTAACTAAAATATGTCTATGGTTTACTAATTGGCGAGCCCCAGGAATGGTTGAGGCCATACCCAATCGAAAAAGGATATTATCCAAACGCATTTCAAGTAATTGTAGTAAAACCTGGCCTGTTGACCTTTTTGCTTTTCCAGCGATATGTACATATCTAAGTAATTGTCGTTCTGTCAGACCATAATGAAAACGTAATTTCTGTTTTTCTTGAAGACGAATACGATATTGCTCTTTTTTCCCAGAATGGAATTTCTTTTTCAGATTACTTCCGGATTTAGGTGTTTTTCTAGTGAGTCCTGGTAAAGCTCCCAAACGGCGTATTTTTTTTAAACGAGGTCCTCGATAACGGGACATGAAGACTCCTTTTTTATTTTATTGAAATTTCATTTTACACAATTAATTTCATTGTATTTACATTACAGAATACATCGAAATTAAAACTGAATTAAATTACAGGATAAATAGAGTGAAATCAACTAAAGTACCACAAAAAATGGAATTTCATCAAAATCTGTATTTTTTTTATATATATTATTTATTTTATTGTTTTGTATCTAGAAAAATTGTAAGGTAGAAAACATAAAGGATCCTGGATTCTCCATTTAATTTGTAAAAAATTTGTTCGTAGAATCTCGATAAAGAAAAAAAAGCCGACTATCGGATTTGAACCGATGACCCTCGCATTACAAATGCGATGCTCTAACCTCTGAGCTAAGTGGGCTTACATAGCAGAAATAGTGTAACAAATAGAAATAGGTATAGTATAGGAAATCCGTAAAATCTCAGATCTTAGTTATTAATCTTAGCTATTAATTTGAAGTTCTACTTCTACTTATAAAAAAATACTAAAACTTCTTACAGATAAAGTTAGCTTGATATGCTTAACTAGAAGATATCTTTAAATAAAATTATAGAATTTATTGAACTTTCTTTTTATTTCTCTAATTCGCAAATGCATTTTTCTATAAAGAATAGAATTGATTCCAATTTCTATAATGGAATTGGATTTCATATATTTTCAATTTGATATGGCTCGGACGAATAATCTAATACATAGAAAAGAATAATATATATGAAAGATATAATAAAGAGAAAATAAAAATTTATTGGGATTTTCATTCGATCATTATCGACTTTATTTTTGAGATATTTTTTTATTTGTTAATAATTTTAGAATTCCTATTTCACTAAGGAGAACATAGAGTCATAGCAAATAAAATTGCTAATTCTGATTAGAAAAAAAAGAATTAATATCAAGCGTTATAGTATGATTTTGTATACTCTAAAAAAGTAATACAGGAGGTGGGGGAGAGAAAAACTTTTAGATATATTCATTCGGATTGAATTGCAAATACATCAACGATACAATCAATGCAATTCAGAATTGCAATAAGCAAGCGGGGTCTCTCAAATAGAGTTGAACTGCTAGACTACGTCGAGTGATGAATTCAATGATTCAAAAAAAAACTAAGAGATGGATTAAATTACACAAGGAATCTTTGTCTCAAAGAAGAGGAAATAAGGGGATATGGCGAAATCGGTAGACGCTACGGACTTGATTGTATTGAGCCTTGGTATGGAAACCTGCTAAGTGGTAACTTCCAAATTCAGAGAAACCCTGGAATTAAAAAAGGGCAATCCTGAGCCAAATCCGTGTTTTGAGAAAACCTGGGGTTCTCGAACTAGAATACAAAGGAAAAGGATAGGTGCAGAGACTCAATGGAAGCTGTTCTAACGAATCGAGTTAATTACGTTGTGTTGTTAGTGGAATTCCTTCTAAATTCGAGAAGGAAGGGCTTTATACATCTAATAAACACCTATAGATACTGCCATAGCAAACGATTAATCACAGAACCCATATTATAATATAGGTTCTTTATTCTTTTTTAGAATCAAATAGAAATGATTATGAAATAAAAATTCATAATTTTTTTAGAATTATTGTGAATCCATTCCCATCGAATATTTAGTAATCAAATCCTTCAATTCAAAGTTTTGAGGTCTTTAAAAAAGTAGATTAATCGAACGAGGACAAAGAGAGAGTCCCATTCTACATGTCAATACTGACAACAATGAAATTTCTAGTAAAAGGAAAATCCGTCGACTTTATAAGTCGTGAGGGTTCAAGTCCCTCTATCCCCAAACCCTCCTTGTATTCCCTAACTTATTTATCCTATTTTTCCTTTTTATCAATGGGTTTAAGATTCATTAGCTTTCTCATTCTACTCTTTCACAAAAGAGTGCGAAGAGAACTCAATGGATCTTATCCTAGAATATATTTCTTTAGTATTAAGTAAACCATGTACAATGCGTAGGACTACCCCCCCACTTTCAAATTTAGAATTTGAAATACTTTATTTAATTGATTTTTTAGTCCCTTTAATTGACATAGATACAAATACTCTACTAGGATGATGCACAAGAAAAGGTCAGGATAGCTCAGTTGGTAGAGCAGAGGACTGAAAATCCTCGTGTCACCAGTTCAAATCTGGTTCCTGGCAGAGAAAAAAAAAGATCTACTGAATAGGTATTGATACAAATACCTGGAAATGGATTGGGATATATATTCATTAATAATATAAATAGAGTATGATTTATTCATCTAAGTGGATAAGTCTATAATAAAGAAAATAAAGAAGCACTTATTTTTCTTTTTAGAAAAGGAAAAAAGATATATTTTTTTTATGGTACAGAAGGAGGTAAGATGAGGCTCCCCTTTATTTTTTTTTTGCGTTTCTAAATTTTATATTATATTCTGCTATTCCGACGAATCCTTTTTTAGTTTTGCTTATCTTAATCTTACTTTCTTAGTTGTGCTAAGTCATGTGCGCGATACAAAGTTCGTGGTAGAGAACTTCTTTGAGTCATCCTATTTTTCTGTTCATTATGAAGGAAATTAATATGTGATTTTCAAAATAGGGAATCTAAATGAAACCCTTTTTTTGCTCC